GGGTAACGTTTCACAGTTTAATGAATCTTCCACTTATTTGATGGGATGGTTAAGAGATTATCTATGGTTAAACTCTTCACAACTTATCAATGGATATAACCCGTTTGGTATGAATAGTTTATCAGTCTGGGCATGGATGTTCTTATTTGGGCATCTTGTTTGGGCTACTGGATTTATGTTCTTAATTTCCTGGCGTGGTTATTGGCAGGAATTGATTGAAACTTTAGCATGGGCTCATGAACGTACACCTTTGGCAAATTTGATTCGATGGAAAGATAAACCAGTAGCTCTTTCAATTGTGCAAGCAAGATTGGTTGGATTAGCTCACTTTTCTGTAGGTTATATATTCACTTATGCGGCTTTCTTGATTGCCTCCACATCGGGCAAATTCGGTTAATTATTTATGTATTCTATCCGCAATAATATATTTTTTTTATTAAAAAAAATATAGGTATGCACTCTTATATTTATTTCTACATCTAGGATCCGATTTGTATCATTATCATTGATAATAAGAGGAACTTAAGCATTATGGCAAAGAAAAGTTTGATTTATAGGGAGAAGAAGAGGCAAAAATTGGAACAAAAATATCATTTGATTCGTCGATCCTCAAAAAAGGAAATAAGTCAGATTCCGTCGCTAAGTGAGAAGTGGAAAATTCATGGAAAATTACAATCCCCACCGCGTAATAGTGCACCTACACGTCTTCATCGACGTTGCTTTTCGACCGGAAGACCGAGAGCTAACTATCGAGACTTTGGACTATCTGGACACATCCTTCGGGAAATGGTTCATGCATGTTTGTTGCCAGGGGCAACAAGATCAAGCTGGTAAAGATTTAAGTATCCTTTAATTTTTCTACTTTTTTCTATGCTCGACGAGGCCCCTTTACCATTCTGTCTAAATAGGCTATTCTATTTGTACAGATATGGAATAGGGGCGCATTCAATTCGTCTTTGTTTATTAGAGTTTAGTCCAAGTTTTTTTGTTTCATCGCGGGGTAGAGCAGTTTGGTAGCTCGCAAGGCTCATAACCTTGAGGTCACGGGTTCAAATCCTGTCTCCGCAACATTTTTTTTTTCAACAAATGTAAGTTTGATTCTATTAACTAAACTAGTCATTAATTAATACTTGTCTTTTGGGACGCGAGGCAAAAATTACTATATTTACCGGTCAACTATACCGAATCTTTTATCTTTTTGAATCCATTTATATTTGGGCGGATAGCGGGAATCGAACCCGCGTCTTCTCCTTGGCAAAGAGAAATTTTACCATTCGACTATATCCGCATTTTTTTGCCTTCTTGATAAGAAATTTATGGATAATATTTGTTCAAAGCTATACGAGATACACTCTTTGGTTTGGGATCATTTCAGAAAATTCTACTACCAAATCAGTTCAATTAACAATTCTATTAATATATATAAATATATATATTTATATTATATATTAATAATATATTTATTCTATATCTATATATTGAATTCCATATTCAATAATATATTATTCTCTATTTCCATAAAATATTATATTCTATATTGATATCAGATATCAATTTTTGATTCGTTTTTTTTTTTTAATTATTTATTACTATTTCATAGTTATATTTAGTAAATTGCTATTTATTTATTAATATTTTATTCATATTTCATTCAAGTTCCAGAAGTTCGACCCCCCCTCTAATTTTTTCTTTATTTGCATTTTATGGACTTATATTGAATTTGAATGTGTAATTCGTGGAATGGGAGGGGTCATCTCATTTTTGGATCTGCAACGAATGAATTCAAGAGATAAGAGAATTAAGGATACCCACCAAGAAGACTAATCCAATCCATAAAGATGTACCAGAAAATACAACATTTTTGTTACTCGACCACCCATCAGGAGACGCAAATACAACGGGTACACTAATCAGTAAGATTGATGAAGTAATAATTAATGCAAAAACAGCCAATTGAAAAGCAATAGTCATGTTTTTAATCCTCCAAGCTATTAACAAAAGAATATACACCATTTAATCCTCTTACCCACTAAAAAATTTTAATAAATAAAAGGATTTTATCATGAATCCGTTGATTCGAGATGACTTATTTCCAACTTACCACTTTTATTCTATTCGGACATGAAGTTAAAGGTTCTTTTTTACTTCACAAATGGGTATACTGGATCGTGTATCTCATTTATTTATATAGACAGATTGATAGACTTATAAAGAAAGTCACACCCTATATCTTTTTCTACATAGTGATCGTATTAACTCATCGAGCTATGTTCTATTTGGCGAAAAAAAAGATAAAATAGAAATTATCTTTCGGAGAGATGGCCGAGTGGTTGATGGCTCCGGTCTTGAAAACCGGTATAGTTCATAAAAAATAACTATCGAGGGTTCGAATCCCTCTCTCTCCTTTTGTTGGATGAATAGATTTTTTTCTTTATTGGCTTTTTTTACTTGTTAGCATCATAAAAAAGGAGAATGGCTCGGCTGGATAGTATAGCCGAGC